GGTTAAAGGGGGCGGATTGTAAATCCGCTGCGTTTCGCTACGTTGGTTCAAATCCAACTCGGCCCAATTTATAATTTAACTAGATAAATTCTTAATATTTATTTGAAACATTTTGTGCAGCCTCTGCAGCTTTACTTTCTTCTGTTTTAATCGAAATAAATTCATCAAGATTTGCATCTGTTTCTGCATATTTTTGTAGAATTTCTAGTTCATCTGATCGATATGTAATTCCACTCATTGCTGCATTAGTACTTCCAGGACTAACCATAGGATAACAATTCACTTGTTCAATAACAATGAAGTTAAATAAAATAGGTTTAGCATATTCTTTATAAGTTTTTAATGCTTCTTGCATTTCATTAATATTGCTAACATTTACACCTTTAATTCCATATGAATTCGCTAATTCAACAAAATTTGGTTGACCTTTTTCCATATTTGATTGTGAAAAACGACTTTCATAAAATGCTTCTTGCCATTGTCGAACCATTCCTTGAAAATTATTATTTATAATCATAATACGAACTGGTAATTTATATTGTGAAATTGTACCTAATTCTTGAATACACATTTGAATACTTGAATCACCAGAAATACAAACTACTTGACGATCAGGAAAAGCTAATTGAGCTCCAATTGCTGCAGGTAATCCAAATCCCATTGTTCCTAAACCTGCACTTGATGACCAACGTCGTGGACCACATTTAATAAATTGTGCTGCCCACATTTGATGTTGACCTACATCAGTTGTAAATAAAGCACTTTTATGTGTATTTCCTATACTATTAATTACTTGTTGTGGTAGTAAATGGTTTGTTTGAGTAGGAACAATTAATGGATATGCTTTTCGCCATTTTGCGATATTAGCTAACCATTCATTTCGTTTTATTGGAATATTTGAATATTCCCAATTCCATTTATGTGTTAGTAAAACTTCTTGAAGAACTCGTTTTACATCTCCTAAAATGGATAAATCAGCTATTTTATTTTTTCCAATTTCTGCTGGATCTATATCAAAATGTAGAATCTTTGCAAAACTTGCAAATAAATCTAATTTTCCTGTTACACGATCATCAAAACGTGCACCAACAGCTATTAAAAGATCACATTCACTTACTGCAAAATTTGCATAGGCAGTTCCATGCATTCCTAACATACCGATCGATAGGGGATCTTTTTCATAAAAAACACCTTTTCCCATCAATGTTGTCGTAATTGGAATTGCAAAAACATGTGCCATAATAAATAATTCCCTATATGCATTAGAAGCGATTGCACCTCCACCAACATATAGTAATGGTCGCTCAGATGTTCTAAGCGCTTTTAAAACATTTGCAATTAATTTTTTTGAAACTTTATATTGAAAACGATAACCGATAAGATTATTAATTGTATTTTGGGAAGTATTTTCATAATTTGTAAGGAGATCAGACCCAATATCTTTTGGAATATCTATTAAAACGGGTCCTGGTCTACCATTTTTTGCTATGTATAACGCTTCTGAGATAATCTGACACATATCATCAGCATCAGTAATTTTATAAGAGTGTTTTACGATTGGTAAGGTAATACCGAAAACATCTGTTTCTTGAAAAGCATCAGTCCCCAAAAAATTGGTGTTCACTTGTCCGGTAATTACTAAAATTGGAATTGAATCTAATTGTGCAGTAGCAATTCCCGTAACTAAATTTGTAGCACCAGGACCAGAAGTAGCAAAACAAACTCCAATTTGTCCGGTTACACGTGCATAAGAATCTGCTGCATGAATAGCTCCTTGTTCATGGCGCGTTAAAATATGTTGAATAGTATTTCGATTCTCCCAAAAATATAGTTCATCATAGATAGGTAAGATAGCTCCACCAGGGTATCCAAAAATGTAACGTGTGTTATTTCTTACCAATGTATCTAGTAATGCGAATGCACCTGTTTTTTTTGCTTTGATTTTCCTAGCAGTTCCACGTATTATTATTGATCTTCTTTTAGACATTATTTAAATCTATTTATTAAAAAATTAAAAATTTATAAACCCACCATATTTATAAGAATATTATATAGGGTTATAAAAAATAATAAAAGAAATACAAATAAAAATATACGTAATTTTGGTGTTTTAAATAAATTTCTAAATGGAGTTAAAATAACTAAAATTAATCCAATTAGACTACTAATAAAAAATCTTGGGTATCGAAGAATATTTGTCCAAAAATTATTCATGAAAATATTATAGTTAAAAAGTTTATAATATGATTATATATAGAATAATTTAGAACGGTTTATAGAATTCGGATTTGTTAAACATGTAATAATTTAAATAAAAAATAGTTTACTTTATTATCATACTTCATGCTACAATACTAGTATATTTAGTAGTGTAAGGCTCTGTAGCTCAGTGGTTAGAGCAGGGGACTCATAAGCCCAAGGTCGTAGGTTCAAATCCCACCAGAGCCATCTACTTAAACAGTTTTATTTGTGTAGGAGAAATGGCTGAGTGGTCGAAAGCAATAGATTGCTAATCTATCGTACAATTCTTTGTACCCAGGGTTCGAATCCCTGTTTCTCCTTTATTAAATAAAACATAAAATAGTAAATTTAGTAAAAAGTTGACAGCTTTATTAAATATACACTAATATGGAATAGCGTATTATAAATTTGGGATTGTAGTTCAGTTGGTTAGAATACCGCCCTGTCACGGCGGGGGTCGCCGGTTCGAGTCCGGTCAATCTCGTTTATTTCTTTAAAGTATTAAGTATAATTAAAAAACAATCAATTTTATGTGTCTAAACTTTATAATTGTAGGATGAAAATTTTTTGTATATTTTCATCTTACAATCATAAAGTTTAGATAATATTTTCTACTTAACATTATTCAAAAATTATGTAATCTATAAATTGTTAAAATTTAACTGAATAGCAAGTAATAAGTATAGAATAATTAAGAGTGCTGTTAAATTATTTAAAAATCTTTCAGCGGAACTGGGTGATCCTAATAAATCACTTTTTGTAGCAAAACTCGCTAACCCTCCATTTTGTGGTGCCCGAAGGAAAATGATAAAAATCAAGAAGCCACTTAATAATAACCAGATTAAATTTAACATAATAATTTAAAATAGGGATTAAGTCTAAGTTTATTATATTTAAAAAAATTTTAATCTTCAATTTCAAAAACTTCGTTGAAAACTTTTAATACTTTATCTCCAGAATCAATTGATTCTAATGGATCTTTTCTTAAACGATGACGTAAACATAATGTAATAATTTTTGCGATATCCTCAACCGTTACTTTAGTGCGATTATTATATGCAGCATACGCTTTAGCTGCACGATTAGTTACAATGTCGCCTCGTAAGCCATCAACATCTAATTTACTACATACTTCTGAAATTTTAATTCGTAAATCATACTCTAATTCGACTGTTGATAATAGAGATTGTGCATTCACAATTTTATCACGTAAGGCTTGTTGTTCTTCAGCATAATTTTCAAGCCAAAGTTGCGGTGTTTGGTCAAAAGATGTTCGCTCTTCTACAACTTTTACGCGTAATAAGGGATCCTTTACAGTTCTAATTTCAGCATGCATCCCGAATCGATCTAATAGTTGTGGACGTAATTCTCCTTCTTCAGGATTTCCTGAACCTACTAATACGAATCGTGCTGGATGACGAATTGAGATACCTTCTCGTTCAACAGTATTCCAACCCGACGCTGCTGAATCTAATAAAATATCTACTAAATGATCATCCAATAAATTAACTTCATCAACATAAAGTAATCCACGATTTGCTTTTGCCAATAAACCAGGCTCAAATGCTTTAACACCTTCTGTTAATGCTTTTTCAATATCAATTGTTCCACAAACTCGATCTTCAGTAGCACCTAATGGAAGATCTACCATAGGAATTTTCATAAATTCAGTTTCTAATGTTTCACCATTTTGAACTGCTAATTTTACTTCATTCCCCATAAGGTCTAAATCAGATTTATGAGAATTAAACGGATCATCTTTTACTATTTCAATTTCAGGTAATAAATCAGCAATTGCTCGAATTGTTGTTGATTTACCTGTTCCACGATCTCCCATAATCATTACACCACCAATTTTTGGATCGATAACGTTTAATTGTAAAGCTAATTTCATTTCTTCTTGGCCTACAATTGCTGTAAAAGGGAAAATTGGCGAGTCAAATTTTTTTAAATCTTGTGTTACCATAATTTGTAATTATAAGTCTAAATTTATAAGGTTCATGTATCTAAAGTTTAAGTTAGTTCTTAGTTTCAAATTAATTATTATTAATTAATTTGAAACTAAAAAAGTATCTCTATTGATACAATGTTGAACCTAAACGAATTGCTAAAACACTTGCAACTAGAGCAATTAATAATACTGTATAAACTTGAGAATCATAAATCATGATGTACTCCTATACTAATACAAATTTTTAAACTTTTTTGATTCTAAGGAAGAGAATAAATTTGTGGACAAAGAGATAATCGGTAAATAAATCTGTAATTAACTTTATAATAGTTAAATTTAAAACAATGAGTTTAAATTTAACTATTTAATAAAATATCAATTAAATTTAATTGATATTTTATTTACCAACTTGATTTTGTGACACCAGGTAATAAACATTGATGAGCCATTTCTCGTACAACATGACGAGAAATACCAAAATCTCGGTAGTAACCACGTGGACGTCCAGTTTTCCAACATCTATTACGGATACGGTTTTTAGCACTATTACGTGGTAATTTTTGAATTTTTGAATGTATTTCTAATTTTAAATTAAAATCTTCAGTTGTTTTGTATTGTATTAATAAGTCATGACGTTTAGTTGCATACTTATTATTTAATGCGATACGCTTTTTTTCGCGTTCAATCATACTTTTTTTCGCCATATAGTTAACCTAGTTTTAAAATAATTGAACTTATTGATAATTAACTTTGAATTCTAAGATTTAGAATTAAATCTATATAATCTTATTTTCTTATTCTAAGTTTATTTTATATTTAGATCGCTCATATAGCAATATATTTATTTTATTTAATTATTTTGAATTAAAATCTATGATTCAAACTTTGACACGTATGGTGTATTTTTACTTGGTAAAATAGTATAAGTACTTAATAATTGTCGGAATTCTTCACCGTCCATTGTTTCAACGTCAAGTAATCGTTCTACTACTAAATCAATAATTACACGATTATCTGATATAATTTCAATAGCTTTCTTTTCACAATAATTAATAATTTTACAAACCTCATCGTCGATTCTATCTGCAATATTTTCTGCGTATTCTGAACCAGGCGCCATATTACCCCCTAAAAATACTTGTCCGGTATTTTCATCTTCTAACGCCATAGGGCCAATATTTGACATACCAAATCGTGTTACCATTTGACGCGCTAAATTTGTTACTTGTTGTAAATCACTACTTGCTCCAGTTGTTACTTCAGGATCACCAAATACAACTTGTTCAGCAGCTCGCCCACCTAATGTTGCAATAATTCGAGCTAATAATGCTGATCTTGAAAGTAAACTTTGATCTTCTTCGGGAGTAAACCATGTTAAACCTTTTGCAGCTCCTCGAGGAACTAGTGTAATTTTTTCTACTTCGTCATGAGACTTTAATACTGAACCTGTGATCGCATGTCCTACTTCGTGATATGCAATTAAACGTTTATTTTTAGTATCTTCAAGTGGAGTTCCTGCAATACCACCAATAATTCGATCTGCAGCTTCATTTACTTCGTTTTTCGTTATACTTGATTTTTTATATCTAGTAGCTAAAATCGCAGCTTCATTTAATAAGTTTGCTAAATCTGCTCCAGAGAAACCTGGTGTACGATTTGCTAATTGAACTAATGAAACATCATCACTTAAAGGTTTATTTCTTGCATGAACTTTTAAAATACCTACCCGACCTAATCGATCTGGTAAATTAACAGTTACTTGACGGTCAAATCGACCCGGACGTAATAATGCTGCATCTAAAATGTCAACTCGATTTGTAGCTCCAACAACAATTACTCCTTTATTTTCTTTAAAACCATCCATTTCTGTTAATAATTGGTTTAAAGTTTGTTCTCGTTCATCATTTCCTCCACCAACACCAGCTCCACGTTCACGACCAACTGCATCGATTTCATCAATGAAAACAATACATGGAGCATTTTCTGAAGCCTTTTTAAATAAATCTCGAACTCGCGCAGCACCAATACCAATAAACATTTCAACGAATTCTGAACCAGCTACGCTGAAGAATGGAACATCGGCTTCATTTGCAATAGCTTTTGCTAATAATGTTTTACCTGTACCTGGAGGTCCTACTAATAAAATCCCTTTAGGAATTTTTGCACCAACAATTGTATATTTTTCAGGTTCTTTTAAAAACGATACAATTTCTTCAAACTCTGCTTTTGCTTCATCAATTCCAGCAATATCATCAAAGCCAACACCTGTATCCGGTCGTCTTTCAAAACGTGCTGTTGATTTTCCTAGGCTCATAGGTGATTGACCATTTCCACCTCCAAAATTTTCTGAATTTTGGAAAAAATAAACTAAACCTGTTATAAAAATAATCGGTAATAAAATATTACTAGCAACGCTTACAAAAAGATTTTTTCTTTCTGCTGGATGAGCATCAAAATCAATATTATATTCTTTTAATTTTTGAATTAATTGTGAAGCACCTACTGGAATTTCAACACGAATTGTTTGTGGTCTATTTCCTAATTCAGGGCTCGATGCTTGAATAATAGCATTTCGACTATTATCATATAAGTCAACTTGTTTAACCCAACCCATTTCTAAGTATTCTAAAAAACGTCCGTAGGTCATTCGTGAACTTACGACATTTTGATTTAACTGTGCGGTATTTCGAATATTTTCAGGACTTTCAAATCCCATTACATTAAATTTTTTGATACCTAAACTGATACTACTTAATAAAATAATTGCAATAAGTAGATTTCTAAACGTATTTCGACCCATTGTGATTTCTTAATAATTTTTTCTATTAAAATTTATTCTTACTTACTATTATAACAAAGTTAAAAATGTTAAAACAACTTAAAATAAATTGATTCAAAAATTATCATAGTTAAAATTTTTATTGATTAAAATATAGTAATGTAATTATAATTAATATTAATTATATATAAATTAAAAAATTGATATTATGGTTGATCGTGGTTCAAAAGTTAGAATTCTTAGAAAAGAATCATATTGGTATAATGAAATTGGTACAGTAGCAACAGTAGATAAAAGTGGTATCCGCTATCCAGCATTAGTTAGATTTGAAAGTGTTAACTACGCAGGTACAAATACAAATAATTTTGCTTTAGACGAATTAAAAGAAGTAGAAGAATAAATTAAAAATTAAAAAAATTTCTTCTTTTCTAACTAATAAAATTTAAAGATTTATTAAAATTTATTGACAAATCCTTAAATTTTATTAGTTAGAAAATTTGTGAAATAAAATCCTAAAGCTAGAAAATTATAATATTTTTTACATCTTCAATTGTTGGAAATAAATGTAGTTCGAAGTTTCTATGCCATTTAGTTTTAACTAATCAATGATATAAATTTTTTAGGAATAATATTTATAACACAACCCTACCCTTGAACTGAATTACTATAACGTGTTTTAATCGAATTATATTTTCATGTTATTCATAGAAACAAATATTTAGTTTTTAAATTGAATCATAGTTAAATAACTTCCATTTTTTTTTAATTTACGAGATCTTATAGGACCAAAATAATATCTTCACGTATCTCAATTATCCACTTTAATTTAATTAGTTAGATTAAGAAAAATCAAAATTTCGCCAATTTATTCATTGTTGACAATAAAGATATAATTCCATACTATAAATCTAACAATTTATTATGTGGTAGATGTATAGATAATTATATCTATAGTTTTAAAATAGCCTCATTCTGTAAGTACTAGACGAAACATGTTTTGTCTCAGGTTTGATTTATCATGAATCAAGAACCAGCAATATTATATATATTAAAGTTTTTTACAGTCACAATCTTATTTTAAATATTTATACTCTCCTTACGAATTTCAAAATTTTATGCCTAAATTAAAAACTCGAAAATCAGCTTTAAAACGTTATAAAAAAACAGGTGCTGGTAATTTTTTACGTCGACATGCATATAAAGGCCATCTTTTACGTAAAAAATCAAATGCCCAAAAACGAAAATTATCACAAACTATTTGTGTAAGTACTTGTGATAGTAAACCTATTAAATTAATGTTACCTTATTAGAATTTAGAAAATGGTTAGAGTAAAACGAGGGAATGTTGCCCGAAAACGTCGTAAAAAGATATTACAATTAGCTAAAGGTTACAGAGGTGCGCATTCACGTCTTTTCCGAGTTGCTAATCAACAAGTTATGAAAGCTTTACGTTATTCATACGTTGGTCGTAAACAAAAAAAACGTATGTTCAGAAGAATTTGGATTACGAGAATAAATGCGGCTTCACGTGCAAATGGTTTATCATATAGTCGTTTAATTCATAATTTTAAAAAATCAAATATTGAATTAAACCGAAAAATGTTATCACAAATTGCTGTATTAGATACTCCAACGTTTAATGAACTTATCAATAGCTCAAAATAAGATTAATAAACTCTTTGAGTTTAATGTAATAATTATGTATTAAGCATTAAGTTATTACTTAGAGTTAAATAATAATTAGAAATTATAATATCAATTAGATTTTACTATGTTTGATTCTAACGTATAATACAATTTAAAACTTAAATCATAATTATTACTTTATGACTATTGACGAAGATTTACATAAATTACTTGAAAATTTGCCAGTTTTTGTTAAAAACCATCTTTATAAACATACTCACAAAGAGAAACTTATGGAGATTGTGATGGATCTTGGTCGACGACCAGAAGCCCGTTTTACAACCGGACCGGAATATTTATCACAAAAAATCATTTCTTGGCAAGATCTTGAATATACTACTAAACGTATTAGTAAATTCAGTAATGATAATCGTGCAGGAATAGAGCGGACATTACATCGTATAAGTTGTATTAGAAATCGCCAATTTTTAATCAATGGATTAACTTGTCGTGTTGGTCGTGCCATTTTTGGAACAATTTGTTTAGCTCGTGATTTACTTGAATCGGGACATTCTATTTTAATTTTAGGAAAACCGGGCGTTGGAAAAACGACGATTATCCGTGAAATTGCTCGAGTGTTATCTGATGAAATGGAAAAAAGAGTTATTATTGTTGATACCTCAAATGAAATTGCAGGTGATAGTGATGTTCCACATCCAGGAATAGGAAGGGCTCGTCGTATGCAAGTTGCTCAAACTGATTTACAGCATCAAGTTATGATAGAAGCAGTCGAAAATCATATGCCACAAGTTATCATTATTGATGAAATTGGTACGGAACTTGAAGCTTTAGCTGCACGAACTATTGCGGAAAAAGGTGTACAACTTGTAGGAACTACACATGGGAATTGCTTAGAAAATTTAATTAAAAATCCTCCATTAGCAGATTTAATTGGTGGAATCCAATATGTAACATTAAGTGATGATGAAGCAAAACGACGAGGCACACAAAAAAGTATTTTAGAACGAAAAGCATATCCGGCATTTCAAATTGCCATTGAAATTAATGAGCAAAATTCATGGACAATACATGAAAATGTAAAAGAATCGATTGATTTATTATTACGTGGTAATTTTGCAACAACACAAGTGAGGCAATTAACTCGAAGTGAAAAAACGATGATAAGATATCGACCCCTTCAAACACAAACATTATTTAAAAATTCCCATACTGCCAATACGTCCATTTCTTCTACTCAACAAAGTTGGGTCACTGTAAATTATGAAACTGATATCCATTCTAATCACTTAAAACAAAAAAAATTAGTAATTTATTCATATTGTCTTTCATATAATTTAATTAAAGAAGTTATTGCGAAGTTAGAAATTGATATTTTATTAACA